CTCAACTTCATAGATTCCAGGGGTACGGTACCTTTCTTCTTTTGCTAGGCCATTGCCTTCTGGTCTTTCAACCCTTGGATTGGTGTGATTTCAACCATTTAGCTATGAGCCAATCGACTCGGTGTCCAGTCTGCCTGAGAAGCTTAGTTCTCTTTTCCGGAGTCCGACCTATGTGATGAAATCGGCTTACTACTCCCTGTATAGCCAAAGACTAAGGCCGTTCCTATATGAGCATTCTTGAGGGTGATCTTAGTGGTTGTGGATTCGAACCACTGACAGAAGGATTTCGAGTCCTCTAAGGATTTCATTTCAAGTCCTTTGCTCTAACCGGCTAAGCATCATCGGCTTGGTCAGCCTTTACCTAACCAACTACCTAATACTACGCAGGCTCATCAAACAACTCAGGATGAGGAACTTGTGCCAGAGCTAGAAGTGAGTCCGGATTCGAACCGCAGACAGAAGGATTTGCAGTCCCTCGCTCTACCAGAGCTACTACCTGTCCTCACTTGATGATCTCAAAACGATCTTTCTTCTCTTATGAAATTGATAGTTTGTGAGATCGATGCAATAACTCGACTGTAAGGTCCACCAGGTCCGTAGGAGAGTAAGTCTTTCTCTAAGCAAGCTGTTTTCTGGCCTATACGGAAAGAGTTTTCAAAGAGGAACCCAGCTTCTCCCCTCTCAGCGGAGAAGGAGGAACCAAGCTTCTCCCCTAAAGGAGAAGGGAGGAACCCCTTTCCTTCCGTCAGTCTCCAATTTTCGTTAGTTCTCTCTCTTAACAGAGCGGAATTCTCCCAGGTTTCAGTCTCTTTCGCTTACTGACGAACGGAGCACTCGCATGTCTTTAATACTAAATATATCCCTATTCACCACATAGGAACCGGCCGGAGCTTGACTAATTACGAATCATGAAATGTTGACCGAACAGTAAGCCATTTACCTGGATCCCATTTACCCGATGCTGCAACCAGGACTTTATTATTGACTGGACTCTCCTATACTCGGAATTGCAGGTGGAGTTTCAATTCTCTCGTGTAGAGCTATTACCAATATATCGATCCTTCTGATGTTCACAGTTTGACTTGTGGTTAGACTCTTCCTCTAAAGAGTTCAACTGCTTTGTCCCTTCCGAAAGTGGTTTACATGGGGCTGGTAGGTCTCTGGTTGTGACCCCCGGAGGAACCCTGGCTCTAAATAGCAAGACTCGGTTTTGTTCCGTTTGATTTCTAGTTGGGAAAGCATAAGTAGCTGCAACACATAAGATTCTATTTCACCAGTGCCCGGGGCGAGTAGTTCCCGTTGCAACAAAGTCAGTCGTTTTTGCCACACTTCTAAGGTTTATTCTAGACTCGATCTCTTCCTGTAGCTCATGAACTCTCATTCAGAAAGATTTATATCATACAGCAGTGAGCCTTTTTGATCCCAAATACATATAGCACGACCGGGTTGGTTCTTCTTTTGTAAATCGTGTCAATAAATAAGGGTGAAGAATCTCCTGTTGCGTGATATCAGATATCACATGGAGGAAGACAGCTGTGGCGCCCACCTGCGCTGGTCCGCGTCTGACTACTGTTCCCTAACTTACATTCCATTCTCAGGATTTGCTTTCCCTTACAAAACTATCATAAAACTGTACAAGCATAAATAGTGAAAGATCTCCTTCGGACCCTCACCTCAATAGTTATCTTACTAGCCCACGGAACTCATCATATCAGAGTAAGTAAGTTACCTCAAAAGAGAGTAATGCTTATAGGAGGTCTATCTCCCTTCTGTCATGCCCTTCCCTTTTTGCTTTTTTAGTAAGAGCTGCCTCCTCCTTGCTGCTCGCGCTAAAGCAATTGTAGCAGCTACAGTAGGAGAAGAATGCCGGCGGCTTTCGTTGTTTATCCAGCAGTTGAACTTTCGGAATAGAATAGGCTCAATGACTTTGCCTGCTTTCTTGCTTGCCCCGCTCTCCTTAGAAGCGTTGGTTGAACCGCTGGACTCTATCTCCGTTGATTACTATTGGATGGAGCTATAGAAGCTATTTTACCTACGTGAACACTTAAGCTAGAAAGAAAGTAGTATTTCTCATTATATAGAAAAGCCTTGAACCGGGTAACCCGTCATGGGAAACTTGGCCGAAGAACACCTCTCACAGAGTCATCGGTATCCCTGATAAAAAGAATCAAACGTCGAATGGTCCGAATGAATGCTACATCAGGAGCCGAGTTTACTTCACTCCCGGTGACCCGCCGTCGTAATAGCACTGTGGGCGGAAGTTACTATGTGATCACGGCTTCCGACACTGCATTCATCCAGACAAGCCCTTTTAGATAGGGCTTTTCGAGTAGAGAAAGGTGGAAACTCTTTTCATAGAGAACCCCCCTTCTGGACCAAAGATGGGCATCCCAATCACTTTTGTCACAACCAACTCTTGGCAAATTGTGTTCATAATATATTCAATAATGGTCTCGAGCTCATCTGTAAATCATGGCATGGGTAGAGAAGAATGGCTAGCTATCCTTGAGTGACACATCGCAATGATTGTATCGAAGACGGGCGGAGGAACCCCTTACTTTACTATATTATATGTCACCATCCAATCTTGGTTATATTATGTCAATTCTGCCTCATCGTGAATGAAACGTTTTCTTTGAGTCACCCATTCTGGACGACGAGAGGAATGGTGAAATATACTTTTGAATGGGTAAAATAAATCTCTGCTTCGTTGCCAATTACCGTCCTGCTACCAACCAAAAAGCCACTTTCGTATGAATCTATTCTAGTTCCTTACCTGGAAAAAAACCTATTGGATATCCCGACTTGACGATTGACTCTATTGGCTTATCAATTTCTCACGGGCTGGGGAAAAGCCAAACAGAAGGAAAAGGTACGGAGGAGGAACCCCTGGCATAAAGGCCGGAGATTAGAATAGAATGCTGACTTCTAGTTTTTAGCCGGGTAGGAGATCGAGGAAGTCTTAAAAGTGAGTGCATCAGTCTTATCCGATTACTTAATAGAAGTCAGTCAGTCTCATCTTTGAATTGCTGAGAGGACTTAGGAGAAGCTTATTCGTGACTATGAGCAAAGACCCGCGGTAGTGATGGCTACAAGTGGGCTACGAGACCAAGGTGGGGTTGCTAGACTGAGTCAGGGGAGAAAGAAGTGGAATCAACGGGAAGACTTCATTGCGAGAATCAATCATATGGAGGCTTGCAGACCTTCTTCCTATGGGAAGCAAGTTAATAATGTATCGGGTAAGGCCGGTCTAGGTACATAGTTACATCATAAATGAGTGCTCTTCGTTGAATTCTGACTTTACGGGCAGTTAGAGGAAATAGGTTTTCATTGCGTAGATCGAGGCCGTGATGCAAGAAGACAAGGACTCCTTGGAAGGAAAGAGATTACAAAAACTGGCGCTTGGCTGTCAGGCACAACCCTTTGACTTGGTTTCCTTTCCTTGTCGAGTCAATTCGTTCTTCCAGTTCTGCAAGACTGGTTATGTCGCAGAGCTGCAGTTTTCCTTTTTCTTGTTTTTCGCATAAAAGCTGTTGCTGTAATAGAAAGCGCATACAAGCTAGCACTGATAAGTAAGCCTGCTCACAATCGCATCTATTATTAAAGCTTTCTTTCGTATAGAAATATCAGCTGTAACTATACTGGCTAGTTAGAAAAGCAATCCGGCACGTAAGCAAACAGTCCTTTCGACGCTTAAGCATATCAGCTCTTCTCACTATCTTTGTATCAGCTGTTCTATCATTCCTTACTGAAAGTCCGGAATAAAGAAAGCGGTTACTGGCGCTGTTACTACTCTTCCTAAAAGCCCTGTTGGCGCATATCGTGGGAATGAAAGCAGTTCCTAGTAATTCCTTACTTCGACGACTGAAGGCTGTTGTCGATGTTGCAGTTACTGTCGCAACATCCGCTGCTGATCTATATTCAAAAAGATTGTGTACTAATAGAATAGAAGCTGTTCCTGAATCTAGCTTAGTCGCATTTCTCTATCCGCATGTCGTCCAGTGGGAGTGGGAAATTGGGGAAAAAGCCGAAACGGAACTAACGGAGATTGAGGTATACTCCGTGCTGCGAAACGGATTCGGCCAGTACAATACTGAGTATTATTGAGGCCATGAAGACGGACAGCGCCGAGGAACGCCTGCCTATAGGGTTCTTTTCGATCTTGTACTCTACCAATTGATAGGTTGATTTCGCACTTTAGAAAAAGTTTGGAAAGAAAAGTAGACGGAACGACACCTGTGAACTCGGATAGCATTGTGGCATACCTTTTCATCTGAACTAGGCTACTTTCTTTCTTCTCTTATGAAATTGATAGTTTCAGATCATTCTTAAAAGAAGCTCTCTCTTATATACGATACCACCAGATGTGCCCCCTCCACCCTCGTCCAATCTTCCTAAGTGCCAGCCTAGCTTCATAGGAAGCTGAACAATACGTCCAGCTCCTTAAGGAATGAATACTTGGGCTTGGACCATCAACGGGCGAAGCAGGTCTACGGTGTCCACGATTGTATCCGACTATTGATTGAGTGAGGCCAACTTCCCGCTATTGAGTGAGGCCAACTTCCCGATTGATAGAATAATACGGTATGTATAAAAAAAAAAGATAGCAAGATAGATAGCCCGACCCACATCAGCCCCTCTGACGTCGAATGATCTACTTGCTTGTACTTCTCTTTGTCGAGATTCAGTTGGTCTTCAGTCTACCACGGAGTGGGTATAAGATCGAAAAGAATGCATTCCAAGTGAGATGTCCAAGAGCAACGAGGGGAAGAATCGATGAGGAATCAAAAAGGTGGTGAACTACACCATGGGATTGTGGGCCTACCAATCAAGTGGTCAAGCAGTTGGGTCATTCAATCGAAACGGTGTTTCCACCCAACAAGAAAAATGAGTGTTCGTGCAAAACGCGAAAAAGGCGGAAGCTAAGATCCGATCTCCACAGGGTCCACCACGTCCGCAGGCAAAAAAAGGCTAAGAAAAGAAATGAATGACTTAGCGTGGAGAATTCTCAACCCGAAATGTTAGAAGGTGCAAAATCAATAGGTGCCGGAGCTGCTACAATTGCTTCAGCGGGAGCTGCTATCGGTATTGGAAACGTCTTCAGTTCTTTGATCCATTCTGTGGCGCGAAATCCATCATTGGCTAAACAATCATTTGGTTATGCCATTTTGGGCTTTGCTCTAACCGAAGCTATTGCATTGTTTGCCCCAATGATGGCCTTTTTGATCTTATTCGTATTCTGATCGAAAAAATCTGGTTTGATTTGCATTCAGTCTCATAAAGCAAGCACCTCTTTCACATAAAAAGTGGAGGCAGGCTTGGGGATACGATCTCAAATCAAATGATTCCACATGAAAGAGGACCGGGCAATCGCCCTCTTTTTTAATGAAGAAGCGGGCTAGTCCCCGAAAATGCCCGTTAATCAAGCAAGTTGGGGAACAAATCTTACCTATTAGACGGAACACGAAGAGGTGAACTGCCGGAACAGGAGGACTTAAAGCTGAGGAAACAGGAAGGGCAGCTAAGGGAACTTGCTTCGCTAGGAGTGTGCTGAAGTTGGCTTCAAACAAAGAGAAAGAAAGTAGTGTGCTGAAAGGAAAGAAGAAAGAGAGAAGGTTAAGAAGAGGATACTGGCTTCGTAAGTAAAGTATCTGAAGATGAGATAGATCGGAGAGGTGAGTTACCAGCGAAACTATTCACTCTGATGTCCATTTCCTGCCAACCTTTTCTTTGTGCCGATAGAGGATTTCATATGTAGATTCCTTTCCTTATTCCCTTTCTGGTAACCAGTAACACGTCCCTGCTTTTTTCTGTCGTTGACTGCTAGAGCAAGAGGGGACGACCTTTCCTACCTTATGATAGACTGAACTGCTACGGCGGCTTTAGCTCTACTATGGCAGAAGGAATCGCCAACTTTCATTTCATATAGCTGTAAAAGTTAGCAACCCCATTTCTAAGGGAAAGAGCAATCTTTTTTTGAAAAGTTTCATCTACAGTCAAAAGAAAGCAAACCTCGGCAGCACAGAAGAGAGCTACTACTATTATTGCATGCGTGCTCACGTGTAAGAGTGTGCTAAATAAGGAAACTTCGGTCTAATCCTCGGGTGTGCTATCACAAGGAACTCGTCCGGTGTAGGATTGTAGATTACCTGTCCTATTCAGCACACTCCTCCATTACAGCACAGAGGATTAGCTCGGGTTAGGAAAACAAGTAGCTGGTCAAAGCATCGGAAAAGCAGAGGAGTGTGCTGACTTAGATTACTCAGATTAGGAATTTCCAGGATTACCTCTTAGGTAGGTATGACAATCACGTCAGCCTATTCCTATGCTCAGGATGTGCTGAACAAGGAAATAGTCTAGTTCCAGCACACAGGATTAGCTCAGAGTGTGCTCAACAAGGTAATTCCAGCACACCAATCAAGCAGGAGTAGAACTAGCTATTCCAAAAAGCAGCGAAGCAGCGGATTATCTCAGATTAGCCAAAGTTTCATCGAATGATAGGACATCCTCCCATCTGAACAAGTGGATTAGCTGCAGCACACTATTGTTCAAGCAGGAATTGATTATTGGGTTTTCTTCAACACTAGAAACCAATTCTATGGCTTCCTTAATCAAAGCTCCTTTTGTAGATGGGTAGGTATGGTACCTGAAAACCCAACATCCAGGCCATTTAGTCTTAGCATTATATCCGAGTGTGCTGAACAAGGCACCTTCCGATACTTCCTCTCACTCCTAGCGAAGCAACCCGCAAAAACAAAGAACTCTTCATTGCAGCACAGTTATTAATTGTGCTATTAAGAGCTTAGCTAGCAGATCAGAGGAAAACAACACTCCTCTCTAGCCAGAACCAGCTAACTAAACCATACCCAGCTAAGAACCAGCTAACTAAACCATACCCAGCTAACAGAGCTCATTCCCGCTTCCTCGCCTAGGAAGGAAGCTAAGTCATACTAGCTAGCTTTTTATAATACTGCCAAGCCATACATTCAACTTTCAAAGTGGAAACTCAGAACAAAAGGGGACGAGCTCATTCTCACCCTGCTTGAAGCACACCCCTGTGCTGGAGATTAGCAGCTAAAGTATTCGGGTGTGGAGATCGGTCAGTTGTTTACTACCGCGAAAGAGGATCCGGTAAACTCCAGCACACAGGTCTATAAACCTATACCGAGTTTAGCAAAGGCAACATCTGGTGCTTGGTTGGATGCCACTCTACTATAGTAGCGCGTGGAAGAGGAAATCTGCTTTCCCTTTTCTAAAGCAGAGTAAGCTACCAACTAAAACTACCAACTGAGGCGCTAGCGTAGCAAGCCCTATTTCTGAAAACCAAGAAACCGGCTTCTAAGGCGCTAGCGTAGCAAGCCCTAGCCAGGCTGCTAAGGAAAAAAGTAGCTCCCAAGATGGTTTGGCAGGAAACAAACAAAGGAATTCTCAAACCAAGGAAAAGAAGCTTCTAACCTGGGAAGTTGTCCCTAGAAGCTTTTTTTAGAGCTAGAGCTAAGGAATTCACTCATAAAAGAAAAGTCAAACTGAAAGCTTGCTTCGCTAGGACGAGGATTTGCTAGTCAACCAACTTCAGCACAGGGTGAGAAACCCAGGTGCCATCCCATCCAAAACGATGTCCATCGTTAACTCTATTCAGAGGAGTGTGCTCCTGAACCAACTAATACTATTATCATAACATGGGTGTGCTGTAGACCTCAGAATTACCACCCTGCTTGACCCACAGGAGTGTGCTATGAAGCCAGTCAATAAGAAGCTAGTACCAAAGTTCAGAGGGATCACAAGGAACTTTGCTTCGCTAGGAGTGTGCTGGCAAAGGATTACCCAAGAGAGCTCCTACTATTATTTGCATGCGTGCAGCATACCATAAAAGAAAGAAGTGTAAAAGAAAGAAGGAAACTTGGGTATAGTACTCGGGTTATCATCTGAAAAGGGAGCTGAGTATTCCCAATCAGGAGATTAGCAAAATGTGCTCTAGTAGGTATGTACTCTCAAAAGTTCAGGTCAGATCCATGGCAACTACTACTTATTCAGCACAGTGCTGTTTAGCTAGGATTGCCGAGGGAAAACTAAAACAAGTAACCGGTGTGCTTCAAAGCATCGCAAAGGACGAGGAGTGTGCTGACTTCAAGCAGTAGCTAGTCAACCAACTTCTGCTCAACCCTAGGAACAAGGAAAGTATCAGCCGATAACTCTGTTCACTTGGTGTGGGATTCCTAAAAGTGTACTATTATCGCACGCCAAAGAGTGTGCTGAAAAGGGAATAGTTGGTTAACTACCGAAGCTAGAAACAAATACCTGCTAAAACCAAGGGAAGCAAGAGTAGGAACTACCCACCCAGGAATCAGCATTCTAAACTGCAGCACAAGCACACCAGCGTGTATCAGGGGTGTGCTATAAAAGATCACAGCTAAGGTTGAGTCCTTACCTTCTTATTCCTTCCGTAGTTAGCAGAACATACTAGCCTGGCTTATCCATTCCTCGTATTTGAGGAAAGTAGGGTTTGACATCCCATTCTCAGATGCACGAATTATGCGTTTAATCCCACGCAACAAACTCCTCTGTGCTGGGTTGTGATCTTAAAAAGGAGCTTTACTGTATAGTGTTACAGTAGGAATACCTACTAGATCGAGGATTCGGAACAGTACTATCCTGTTTATATTGACATTCTTCTGTTAAGATTTCCCGTTTGAGAAACCCTTTAAGATCTGAGTATCTCGGAATTGAAAATAGGACTTTATTTGCATCCCTTCCATTTCATAGGAATACAGCTAAGGATACCATCAGCTCGCATACTATTTACGGGAAACAGAAGTAGGGCAAAGAGGAAAAGAGCAACCCTGAGCTATCTCGTCATACCAAAGCAGAGAAATGATATTCATTGGAAAACCAAGGAAAACAAACCCTTACCCTAGCTAAAGAATTCCATTCTACTACTTCTGAAAATGCCAGCTTCTAAAGAATCTAAGGAAGAGGAAAGGAAAGAGTTTCCAGCCTCACTAAAGCAGCGGTGTGCTGGCCGGGCACCTATGTCATCTTACTATCGCTTAGAACATTCCCACATCTATACTTAGGAATACTGCCAAGGCTAACTCCCTAGCTAGTACTCTTCTAAAGCTACCTATGAAAGATGAAGAGAGCACACCGGTGTGCTGCATCCCGTGGGAGTAATCTTACAACTTATTACTAGGGGTAACATAGATAGTCAGATTATAAGACTGGCTGAAAGGAAGGAACAGAACTACCCTTCGGTGTGCTGGATAGAAGTACTAGCCTTAGGGATTCATCTTCAGCACACAACTTCATACTAGAGATAACTCTTTATCTAAGTGTGCTGAAAGGAAACAAACAGAGCTTCCAACACACTGCGGTGTGCTGGACCAACCCATACTTAGGAATGCAGCTCTTAGGGCTGCTAACTCCCTAGCTATTACAACCCTTACTAGCTCTAGCTGCCCATACCTAGGAATTCAGATAAGTCTTCCCTATTTGTTCAACTCCCACCTCAGCAATTAGCTGCCTTAAAAGCCTAAAAGAGGAACCCTTCACTACCTACCTATGAAAAGGAATAGGACAAGGTTGACTCCATACTAGAAAGAACAAGGAACTCACCTGCAGCACACCGCCAACAAAAAAAGAGTTCTAGTTACAGATCAGAAGTTAGGGAGGAATCTTCCTACCCCTGTCTCGTACATCAGTGTGCTCCACTAGGAATACGGCTAACGCATTACTCCCTAGCTAGTCTAAGAACTACAAACCAGCTTCACAGCAGTGTGCTATTACCAAAACATACTAGCCTGGCTTATCCATCTCATCTCAGATGCCTTTTATCTGCCTTTAATCGATTGATGTGCTGCTGAACTCCTGGGATTCCTATCTTAAACAAAGAGCTCAACTCCAGCACACTACTCTTATAGTAGGAATGCCTATTAGATTGGCTTTTCTGTCACATCTCGAAACATACCAATCCTCTTTGTATGGCCATTCTTCTGTTAAGAAATCGAGTTGAGAAAACCCCTGAAGGTCTGTAGTATCTAAGAGTTTTGTCAAATGGGATTGAATTGCACACAAAACAGAAGACCTTTACTTATATGCGTACTATAAAAGTAGAGGAAACCGGGAAATACCAGAAGAGTGTGCTGAAGGAAAGAAAGCACTTACACTAGGGCTGGCACTCCTACACTTGAAGACATAGGATTATTGATTTTCAAAAACGAGCAGCACCGGGAAACGCGGACAGCTAGCCGCTAACTTGAACTCGTTGCCTCAGCTAACGCCTTCTCCCAATAGTCTGAGTGGGTGGGTATAAGGTATACAACCCCCCTCCCCCTCTAGCTTCTTTGTCTAGTGGGTTGGGAGTGTTCAAAGCGGAATTCCATTTTCCAGCTTCTAAGGAAAAGTTCCTAGCCATCCATTCAACTTTGAAACTGACAACTTCTTCCTAGGAATACAGCTAAAGCATACATCCTATCTATTCATGCTAGGAATTGACCACCCGATCTAGCAGTGTACTATGAAACGACTCCTCAACAGAGGGTGCGCTATCACAAGCAACTCCGGTGTAGGATTGTAGATTACTCGGATTACCTGTCCTGTTCCAAAAAGCAAAGCAGCGAAGCAGCGGATTACCTAGGGAAGCAACTCAAATAGAGTCAACCCAGGAACTCCCATTAGCGCTAGCCTGGCTAGGAGTGTGCTTTCTAGAAGTTGACTCTTGGCTAGGAGTTCTGCCAGGTTCCTATAGCACACCAAAGTCAAGATCAGATCCATCGCAACGAACAGAAGAGAAAGAGATGAAACAGAAATAGCCGGCAGGTTTGATTTGATGCTCGTATAAAATTCAATCACGGTAGTCGCGAACTGGAGTCGAACCAGTATCTCTGAAAATGAATAAATCAAATCTCAGCGAATTTCCAGTTATTCGTATCGCGTTGGTTACCCGGTTCGCCGAAAAAAAAAAAGAAAGCAAGGGCTACATCCGGGGGCTAGGAAAAGGGAATTTACCCGCCGCCACTTATAATAGACAAAAAGGCACTTACTAGCTGCGGGAAGAATGGGCTGTTTATACCAAATTCTACCAAACTGGTATACAAATTGGCAAGACAAGATAACCGTTCTTCTTCCGCAACTGTAGAAATGAATTTGTCGACTACAGTAGGAAAGGGGGCATTTCTAGCCGGTGAAACACCATACTGTGGAAACAATATAATTAATTGTTCCGCTATTTTTTCAACTAAAGCTTCGGAAAGGGTTTCCTCCACCTTTTGTTGAAAATTTTCCACATTATATCCCCTTAAACATATAAAGACACGTGAGGCCGAAATCAGCCAAATACCCACTGGCAGAGCTAATAAGGTTGCTAGCTCTATCATATATGATAGAATAAGATCTTTCAAGTTCTATATCTTAATTCTCTTCACGCTAAGTCATTCATTTCTTTTTTTTTTTTTTTTTATCCTCTAAAATGAAAAACCTTCTTTCTTCGATCAGAATACGAATAAGATCAAAAAGGCCATCATTGGGGCAAACAATGCAATAGCTTCGGTTAGAGCAAAGCCCAAAATGGCATAACCAAATGATTGTTTAGCCAATGATGGATTTCGCGCCACAGAATGGATCAAAGAACTGAAGACGTTTCCAATACCGATAGCAGCTCCAAATAAGGCTTCAGCGTTGTAACAAGCCTTCTGAGCCAGAATCAAACTCCTCCTTTTGAAAGAGTTCTACCGTTCACCTACAACCCAACCTAATCTTATTGAAACTCTTGCTTTTCCTTGTTATCTTTCTTTCGCCTTTTTCCTTGTTATCTTTCTTTCGCCTATTGAAGTTTCCTTTATCTATCCTTTATTTGTGAATCCCAAGTGGGAGTCAAATAGGAGAATATGATAACACTTGAGAGTCTTTCTATTACTTCCTTGCTTACCTGGCTCACTTCGCAACAAAGATAAGTTGTTTATTTGCTTGCTTAGCTCGAAGATGCCAACTTCATTCACTTACGTCTCTCGTTTACTTGTTAGCTAGCCCTATTCCTCACCTTTGCTTTGAGAGGGTATCTAAATCAAAAAAATATACAGTGGTGTGCTCGTTAGAGGATGCTTTTTTTAGTTAGCTAAGCGACTACCTTAGTTGAAGGTGGGAGAGCAGCAAAGTCTCTTATCTTCCCAAAGAAGGCGGAAATCGAGATGTGATAAAAAGAATAGCTATTCACTCTCCAAAGCCCTCAAAATTCTTTCTAGCAGATGTGAAGAGAGGATTGTTGACAATTCAATAAGCACTGCAATACCCTCTTACGGAATGATCTCGGTGTTCTCGCTATGTCGTCAATCTCAGTATACGGAAATGGTCTGACCAAGAGGCATCGATCTGGAGTGGGTCTTGCATTGCCGGATGACAGGAGCCCTTTACCTCCACTCTTCAATTATATCCATACCAGGTGAACACAGATGATCGACCTTCAGTGCCTGGTCAACCATTAAAGAAGAGAAAGAGGAGCGGAACAATGAGAAGGAGTTCGTAGCCCTCCAACCAGAACTAATCAACCCGCCTCTTCAACATCTCCATTTCCCATTCCATCTCTGGGATCCAATGCTTCTTCACCGGGCCCGCCCGATCCCCAGAACGTAAAATGGAACCATACCGTAAACCGTTTGATCAGGATAGAAAGAGCAAGGGGCTTTGTTTTCGTTGTGGTGACAAGTGGAATCCTGGTCACAGATGTAAGGGCAGAGAATTCAAGTATATGGCTGTGGATGAAGGAGATGAGTTGGATGAGGCTGATGAAGCTGAAACAGGGAAAAAGATAGAAGAATCAGATGAGGATTAAGTAAAGGAATTACTCTGGTTGTCTTTGCGGTCGATGGCAGGTTTAGTTTAACAACTGAGAGATCCGTGAGAGGATGAGAGGACAGATTGCAGGACAAGAAGTCATTGTTTTAATTGATTCAGGGGCTACAAGCAATTTCATAGCAGAGAGTGTAGCACATCGGTGTGGTCTGCAAATCACAGAAACTCGTGGATTTTTGGTTTCTATTGGAAATGGTCAAGTCGTTCCAATTCCAAGTGCCGGGAAATGCAGCGGAGTAGAGCTAACGGTCCAAGATGTGCAGATACGTGCGGACTTCTTCCTGGAACCACGGATATAGTGCTGGGTTATGCGTGGTTGGCCAGGCCACCACTCTGGGTGACACCAGAATGAATTGGGGAAGACACACCTTGAGTTTCCGTAGGGAAGATCAGTGGGTCACCTTAGCAGGCGATCCGTCACTGGTGCGAGCTCAAATCTCTCTCAATTCAATGGAGAGGGTAGTCAAAGAGGGAAGGAAGGCTTATCTCCTAGAGCTCACCGCACTGTTTGCAGGAGGAATTCAGACTCAAAATTTTCCTGAGGATGCTCAAGTGAAACAGTTGTTGGAATGGCATGGAAACGTGTTTGAGATGCCGCAAGGATTACCCCCAAAACGTGGCAGGGAACATGCTATCAACCTTAAGGAAGGAGCAGAACCAGTTAACATCCGTCCTTACCGGTATACATATACTCAGAAGGACGAGATTGCAAAATTGGTTAGGGAGATGTTAGAAGCACGGATCATCCAGCCGAGCATCAGTCCATATTCAAGTCCAGTTTTGCTCGTCCAAAAGAAGGACCGAGGATGGAGATTCTGCGTGGATTACCGAGCCTTAAACAAGCTCACGGTACCAGACAGGTACCCAATTCCCGTGATCGAGGAACTGTTGGATGAGTTACAAGGAGCTTCTGTATTCTCCAAACTCGATCTCCAATCCGGGTACCACCAAATACGTGTACGAGCCACAGACGTGAAGAAAACTGCCTTTCGAACTCACGAAGGTCACTATGAGTTTCTTGTCATGCCTTTTGGACTCACCATACTGGGGCAGATAACAACACTAGGGTAGGGATAGAGCACAGATCACAACAACAGCGACGTACCGTAGCACATTCCATCAGCGAACCCAACTCAGAAGGAGATATAGAGAGGGATAACAAGAGATAGCACTCAGCTAGCAACACCTGGGAAAGACCGCTTCGCTTCACAACAGCAGTTAGAACAGCTACAACAGAAAGCTTCAATAGGCTTCTAATCTATTCTTTATTGACCCCTGATACGTGACCAGGTGAGGAAGGGCGCCCGTCTTTGACAAAGAGACGGGTAAGGTGGTTGCAAGACCACCCGTGTGGAGATCATACTCTTATCGGATCGGGGTTGACAGCCCCAACCGAGTATGGTACCACGTGGCCAAGTCCTCGCACTTTCATTCCAGGGAGCGCTAAGAAGCAAGGCCGGAATGAGGGTTACATGAGTTAGAAACGATCCCTGATGTGGAATAATTAGTAAGGCTAGCTCTTCATCTCTTTCGCTTTCTTTCAATGTCGAGATGAGGAGCGTAGCCGATCTTCTTTTCTCTCTGCGCGTAGGAACCACTTTCTTTCTGAAGAGATGGGCGTGATCGTCTTTGGAATAGGCATAAGCGGCCGTTCTATTAAATAGATTAATAGAAGGGCAAAGCCTACCATTCATTAGTTGAACCGGTTCCTCTTGGATAAGAACGAGAGTCCAGAAAGAAGGCAGAGTGAACTACTAAGACGAGAGAAGTCGTAACTAGTGCAAGTGAGGGAATTCGCTCTGCTAGGTCGAAGCAAAGAAGGTTAAGAGAGAATAAGTAGTTCCGAGGGACTTAGGCTTCGTCTGCTCTCAAGCCAGCTCCTAACTCTCGGTCTTCTGGCGAACGAACTTACCGGATTCAAGTGATTGAAACACAGGACCCTTTTCCACTTGGGTGACGACATACATAAGGTTTGACGAGCATTCTCGGGTGGTAGAATGGTGTTGGGACTATGGAAACTGTCGATCTCCAACTTGAAGGTGGGCGGGAGTGCTTTAATCGGGAGGAGTAGATTCTCTTACCTGTGGGGGCTACGGGCTTACTTTAAGCCATTTCCATTCGATGGAAGGTTCCTCTTTTTTGGATTTGTCTTTCTTTGTGATTCAGTTTCAGTGGCAGTTAGAGTGCCATCTAGTGGAATTCCATTCGGTCTTGCTGAGCTTAGAAAAGCGCTCCTTTCTCACCTATGTACTCTGTTACCTTAGGAATATCAAAGGGTTGGACCATTGTCTGGAATGCAGGTATATAATTGTCGGGAGTGAGCCTAGCTTCCCTTCCCTTACCCAGACCCAGAACTAGGAATCTTATAACTAGGAATGTGAGTAACCCCGACCCTAAGCCAGAGAAGTTGGGCAAGTGAATGTGAATTAGAAGAAGTTTGAATGAAGGGAATGTAAGTGAGTGAAGCAAGAACAATGCTAGCCATAGGGGTTCGGTTCCTCCGCAACTAAGCCAGTGACCAATGAAATGAGGGGAGAGTAGCTGATGAAATGAGGGGTGAGTACGCAGATTGTGAACCAACTCATGGGCTATTAAAATATTGTCAGATATAAGCCTTTCCGAAACAAATGCAGACTGTGTAGGAGACACAAGGGAAGGCAGAATCGGTTTGAGTCTGGCCACCATGATCTTTGATATGATCTTATACATGACTGAGCAAAGACTAATGGGTCGCATCTCTGTCATTAACCGAGGATTGAGCTTCTTGGGGATTAAGCAAATCTGAGTCAAATTCCAATCCACCGGAAAGGATCCTGTCCGAAAAAATTCCTGAACCTAAGACTACCTCATGACAAGGGAATTCTAGTCTTTGCTGGTCATAGAATTGCTCAAACCACATTGTGAGATTGATGCCATTTTGATAGAAATCGTCGGTATATAAAGAGAAAGTTTTGGATTCCTGATGTGCTCCGTAGAGCTCAAATAGGGTTTCATCAAATCCTCGCTATATAAAGAGAAAGTTTGCGATGTAAGATGTGCTCTTACGAAGGAAAATTGGATTGCTAACTTTTCCATCTATATAAAATGAAAAGAAAGATTTGTGTTTAGCTCGCCTACACAAGCCAGGGATTCTACTTGACTTTTCAGATGTTGCTTATCCAGGCTTGGTGGTAAGGGAATGGGTTAAGCCAGCTCGTGACAAAAGTACCTCTCGGTCTTCTCTTCTGGTCGAGACCGATCCACCCGTGCTTATCGATTGATAGAATAATACGTATATAATCAGAAGGCTGCTTTGTGGAGTGATCTTTCTCGAAATGAATTAAGTAAGGGCGCTATGTTCAGATTCTGAACCAAAGCACTAGTTGAGGTCTGAAAGCCTTATGAGCAGAAGGTAGGCGTTCCTCTCCTATTAGTCGAGTAATTGGCGTTCCTCGGGGAAGAAGCGGGGTAGAGGAATTGGTCAACTCATCAGGCTCATGACCTGAAGATTACAGGTTCGAATCCTGTCCCCGCATAAAGAACAAACAAACAATAGAAAAAAGACCAAATTGGATTTGAAGAGTCAAAGTCAAATAAATGATCATTTCGAGGAACGCCTTGTCTGAAACATTTCCTAGATTGAAAGGTTGGACTGGCTCTTAGATTTTCTTTTTGGATTACATGGAGTTGTTTGTTCCGGTCCGTACTCTTATGTTTATACGTTGGCAGTTTCAAAAGATGCTAAAGCTAAACTCAGATGGTAGTGCTACTTCGTCTGGGCTGGGGGCTGGTGGTGGTATTCTAAGGGATTGTTATGGTGGTCTTATTTTCGCTTATCATGGATACTTTGGTAAGGCAACTAGCTTGCATGCAGAAGCAAAGGCGTTATTACTCGGTTTGAAATTATGTTAAAGATGTGGCATTTCATCCGTTCAGGATATGTGACTCTAAGGTTTTGGTAGAGATGTTGAATGGGGTGAATAGAGTTCCTTGGTCTACTATATTTAAGAAAATTGAAAGATATCGTGACTACTTTTGATCATTGTTACAGAGAGTCCAATCATGTAGCGGATGCTTTAGCTACTTTAGGGCAGCAAGAGAGGAGTTTTTTCCATAAGCTTTCTGCACTGCCGTCGGGGTTACGAAGTCTGATCTCCATGGATTCAGTAAATCTGCCTAGCATACGTGTTAGGAGGAAATGGGAAAGAATGAGTGATTGCCCTTAGGCACCTAGCAGCTCAGAAGTAGCGCTAGCTCGACATTAAGAGAGGAGAGTCTTTCAACAGAAACGATTGAATCAAGAAGACAATGCGCAAGATCTTTTTAGTGTTTTATAACAAAGTTGTCTTGAGAAGACTTGCTTGGCATCGGTATGGGCTACGACGAAGTTACGTCATTACATGATAGCTTACCAGGTTATTATTATCTCTAGGCGTTTCAATATTTGTTTGAGAAAGCTACTTTACCTTGTTAGAGGGTTTGAAACAAACAGCCAGATCAGGTTTATTCCTTTTAAGGACCCTTCTGTCCAATAATGAGTTTCCAGTACTTACTGCTTGCCGTATTGCCTAACGGCCTACTCTATTCCGCCTACAGACAAGTCCTATACTTAGCTTTCCTTCCTAAGCGGTTGAATGAATCCCGATAGAAAGCACTACTTGCATCTTTGTGAACTGGA